TGGGCTCATCATCTGATGCAGAACTGATTTCATAACCACCATCCATCACCAATCACATTCCACATCCCACTTCAAACTTTTCGATTCCTCGGGTAGCCTCCTCTATAAAGGCATTCCAGCTTCAGAGGTAGGTGAGCCGGGTCAGGAAGGAGTTTGACTGCTGGGATGGGATCGGATCCTATTCGAAGCACTCCACCACGAATAAGAGTCCTCGGGTTGGATAGGCAATAAAGATAGGAATTCCTATCTGTAGGGCGGGCTTTCAAGACAGAGATGCACTACTCCATCTGGAAAGGGCTTTCCCTCGTGGGGAAAGAGAGGAACCCCTTATTTAAAGGTAAGGCCAGAAAGGAGTAAAAAATCAATAGAAAAAATCCCTTGCCGATGGGACTTCTACGTCTGGGTCTTATTCTATTTCAAACTCGGATTAGGAAAAGTGCCCTTGAACTACAGATCAATCATAATAAACAATACAAGAAAAGAAATGGATTCTCCTGCCGGCGAGAAAGCAAAATAAAGGGGGGGGAAGAGGAGATTAAGGATAGTCACTCCACCCCATAGATAGTGAACACAGATTCTTGTTTCATTTTCAATTCCTTTCGGGTCGAAAACGCGGGCTGCTGGTGGGGCTGTGCCCATTCTCCCTCTTCTTCCGCTTTACAACCGGAATAAGGAACCTTAGAATTCACCCTACCTGTCGATGAAAAAATTGGATTTGAGAGGAGCGAAAAGCTAGCGGATCAGAAAGATTTTTATGGAATGTCCTACTCCTGCCTGAGCTTTCCGATCAACTAATCCCCTATTTCAGGGACATCTCTGTGTTAGGTAGGGCCAGGGCTCTCTGATTAGTCGAATGAGCCCATCCCTCTGGCCTATCATTTATTGGTCGATCCAGCTGGCGGCTCCTGCATCTTCTGCGTCCCCGTGGGGGCCCCTTCATACAAGTTTGCTGCTAGGAGTCCCTCTAGTCGAATCAATAATCAATAGAAGTCCCAATAGAAGTTTTCTGACCTGGCTCTTCAATCGACGATCTACTGCTCCCTCTTAGTTGCAGATGTCCATGCTTTGATTCGAAAGCCCTAGCCAGTGATGAATCTCCAGTAAGGTCGGAGTATGGAATTCCTCCTCCTTTCAGTCCAGTTTGAACCCGTCCCAGCAACGAACACCTTCCTACTGCAAGGTGAGGCTCTGCCCTTCCCCTAGAATCCACTCCGGGTCGGAGGAGCAGCTAGTCCCACTTCTTGAGCAGCCGAGATATTGAACAACGAACATTTGATTGAATTCCTTGCCTCACCCTGAGATGAGAGGGAAGGTCGATTTGACTCGAATCCTGGACCTGATCTTTAATCCTACACCGGTTAATGATGCGATGGGAGAAGTTTTTATTTGGTCATTTTTTCATCAATGCTGGCCCAGTCGAGGCTCGTCCATGCCCAATCCCAATGGACAAACCTTCGATCCGCCCCTAGCTCTATAATCCACCCGTCTTCTCCAGTCCCTGAAAGCCCTCCCCCCCTGGGCCTAGCCCTCTTTCTCAACTCGAGTCTTAAGTTCAGCGGCTTTCATCGTTGACGAACACCTGCGCTAATAAGACAAAGAAGTGGGGAGTCTATGCCTTGAATGAATCAGTAACAACGGATTAGTGGAATGAGGGATCAAGAGACGGATAGGGGGGGAATGGCCTATCAATTATTGGTGGACCTTCCCTTGAACCAGTCACGGAGCTCTCAACTGAGTTGTTTAGGTTATGGAATTCCATCTCTAGTTGGGGGTTTCGGTTCGAAGGTTATAAAATGTGGTGCGGGTTCATCTCTCTCGACCAGTTCAGGTTCAAGGGAAGGGTGATCGAGGGGACCCAGACTTTAGATCTCTTCTCTATGGCGGGAGGTTTATTTCGTATCAAGAGTGTGTTGGGGAGGCCAGGGAAGACGGATTGGATCGAGAGGCGATGCCTATGCCTCTTCTTTATCGATAGGATTCCCATCATTTTAAGTCTCCGGCGAAGGAGACAAGGGCGAGGCACCGAACATGTTCTATCCTCAACCTCCATCTGTCATTAGTAATCTCAATCCGCTTTTCCTATTCACTAGTACACTGCGCGCTACAACTAGCAGCCCCTTTACTAGTAAGGGAAAACGCTAGCGCGCTAGCTAGCTACTTTTAGTTATAACCCCTACTTTGTTTTTTGGGATATTTGAAGAAGCCTGCTGAAAAACAGAAGCGCGCTAGCGCGCAACGGCTGAAAAGCCAGCAACTTGTTAGGAGTAGGTTTTGGCTTGCCCCTTTTTTTTTATTAGTAAGATAGGTTTGGAACCCTATACAAGGGTCTGCTTGCTGCTCGCCCCTCTCTCTAAAGGGGCTTATGCACTCCACTCGTTACCACTAAACGACGAAGCCAGGAGCGGAAGGAGGGACTTGAACCCTCAACCTCAGCCTTGGCAAGGCTATGCTCTACCATTAAGCTATTTCCGCCAGCTACGGTAGTGGCGAAGCACTACTGAGCAATTCACGTATTACTTGAGACGGACGACTTCTGTTTTTCCGCCGGACCGCACTCTTGACCCCCGATCGAGCTACGAGCACGAGTAGGTAGGCGGCTAGGGGGGGCGGCAGGGCTGCCTTTTCAATCAATCTCCGGCCGCTCAGCGCCGCTATTGGTGCGAGTTGTAAGGAGTCTTGGTCTCGAGTCGAGCTGGGGCGTCATTTCATTCTCGTAACGGGAGTGAGTGCACCGCAAGACCAGACAAGTTACTCCCTCGCCTCGCAGCGGCGGCACCTGCCTTTTAAGTTAAGTCATTTCCTAAGACGGCTCCTCTTATTCTACGATAATCCAAGCAGCAGCTCCACGAGTCCGCTCGGAACCAGTCGATTCCTAAGCCATTCGTTCTCCCCTCTCGGTTGGTGTTTGCCAGCCACTAGAGCAAGTAAGAGAACCTACATACAGTGAATGAACTTAAAAAACCGCAGATTTTGACCGGATTGTACACCTTTGTGTCTGGCTATGTATATGGATGTGCATAAAGAAGGGACGGGACATCTCTCTCCTTTTTTTTTTTGGGGGGGGGGAATAAGCTGCAGCGGCACCTCACGAACTTCTTACTGGGGCAGCACCATCCTATAGGCATTTGCGAGTGTTTGGATGCACGTGTTTTGTTCATATTCCTGCGCAGTTAAGAGAAAAATGGTTCCCAAGGAAACCACTTGTGTCTTTCTTGGATATGCTTAGTCCGGGTATAGATGCTATGACGTGAAATCCAAGAGACTCGATGTATTCTTGAATGTTCTCTTTAATGAGGTCGCCTCATATTTTCCTTAACCTAATTAATCAGACCCGGGGGAGAATGGTGATGGAGATGTATTTCGGCCTTCTCCTGTTCATCAACTCGAACCTCATTCTTCTGCAGTTGATGTTACGGATCAGCCTCACTCTTCAGGCCAGCAGCCTTGCCCAGCATCTTCTGCCGATTGTCAGCCTGTTCAGCTGACCTCAGAGGATTCCAGTCACCCGGCACAGCATGTTTATTCTCGGCGGCGATTACACTATGTTTCCCAGGGGAAGATTACTCCAGAAGATCAGCAGTCTAGCCCAGTTGCTTTCCTTCCAGCCGCTTCCTCAGATTCTGGATCCCTCTCTCAGGTTCGTCGATCCTCTCAAGTTTCTTATCCTGTTGAAGGATTTTTGTCTTCTCTTATGAATCGTTTTCCCCAAAACATCGAGCTTACCTTATGTCAGTTCAATCTTCTCATGAACCTGAATCATTTGCTGAAGCCTTCAATCATTCTTGCTGGAGAGATGCTATGCAGGAAGAAATCAATGCCCAGGAAAAAAAGAATGAAAAAGACTTAGTCTCATTGCCTGCAGGGAAACAAGCCATTGGCTGCAAGTGGATTTACAAGATCAAGCATAAAGCGGATGGCTCGGTAGAGAGATACAAAGCTAGATTAGTAGCTAAAGGATTCCTTCAAGAATATTGAGTCGAACCCCTTTAAAGATAGGGAAAACATTTGCCCCAGGTTGCTAAACACCATTCGCGGCATTCTTGCCTTAGCTGCAATCAAAAAGTGGCCCTTATTTCAACTTGACGTGAAGAATGCCTTTCAACAACATAAGGGAAGGGGGGATTCGCAAGAATTTCTATTCAGCCTCCTCCAACTCCAGGCTTCTCTTCTCCTAGGAATCCTAACTGGGTATGCAAGCTCAAGAAAGCGATTTACGTTACGGCCTCCGACAAGCTAAAGCAGACACCAAGAGCTAAGAAGGGGCCTGGTTTCAGAAATTTAGCTCGTTTCTCACTGCTTCATTTTTTAAAAAGGGTTCCACCGTGCGGATTCTTCCATGTTTATTCGTCGACGTCATGGTCGTTGCCTCATCCTTCTTTTATACGTTGACGACAACATTCTCACCGGGAATGATTCTTCTCTTTTATTCGATTTCATCAAGGAGCTTGGAAACCAATTTGTCTCTTTCATCCTAGCATAGATCTTTCTGCCTAGGCCTTTCTTCTCTTAAGCGAGATCAGATCAGGAAAAAACCTCTACGCCTTTCGCCCTGAGCTAAATCATTTCCCTTGCGCCTGCTTCCTGAAAACCGGAAACTTATTCGTGAACAACTCCTTCTTCCTCCCCAGGAATATGGGCATAATCCTATTCATTTCATTTGTTGGCGAGCTCTTGCCTATCGACTACGCTTGCCGGGTGTTCACCCCTACCTTCTATTCTAGTTGCCCCTCCTCTAGTTAGTGACTTCGCCTCCGCCTCCTTTCCAGAAGACCGAGAATCAGGAGCTACTTTAGACCAAGCCAATGCCAATCTCGCTGAAACTACAAGCCAAGGAAAGACTACCAGCTGATTCAGCTTGAGCAATTCTTGGCTAAACAAGAGAAAAGAGAAATGGCATCTTTTCTAAGCTAAGTCAGACCGCTAGCGCTTTCTAAGTTATGGACTGGTGCATTTAGGTTCTTTTTAAAGAAAATATGTCTTAGATTGATTTTTGCTTTTCTTAAAGAGTATCTCGAGCCTGTGAAGTGGTACAGGTCTTTCTGAAGATCTTATCCACTATGCCGAGTTCCCCCCCGGCTATATCTTGGAATGTCTCTCCTTTCCTTTAAATGAAGGAGAGAGAAGAAAGGTTTGAAAAATATCCCCTCGGGAGTGAGTTAAAACATATGTATAAGGGCTATCTACCTCCGTTCGAGAGACTGGGAAATTGCTTGGTTCTGAGATTGCTTCTTTCGTAGTGTGCGAATGCTGTAGTAAGGAGAGCTTGTTGATGACCTTTCTAGGACTTCTTTTTTGTTTATGCCCGATCCTGCTGAGAGCTTCAACACGCCTATTGGGGGACGAGATGCCTACTGCCGGTCGCTTTGCTGCTTGCTCCAGGTCCTATCGAACCTAGGCCCTTATTCTTCCGATGTCGATCACTGAGGGTAAAGAAGTTGGTCCAGTATTAGTAAAAGCAAGCTATCGCACTGGGTAGCTACTCCTTTCAGGGTAGCCCACAACCTCTGATATGGTATATTGCCGGTCTCCTGCTAAGGTGCATTCTATACATTCAAAGTCGTCCCTTGTTTGCTCTTGGACTAAGCGGCAATCCTTACTGTGGATTTAAAACTTGTCATTTTTCTCTTTCAATGCCAGTGGATAAGTACACTAGGGCAGGAATGCTCTTTTATCATGTATGTGGATTACTTGGTCGATTACCTGATTGCACTAGTCTCATAGCCATAGAGCCATCTCTTTAGCATCCCGCCATTCTTTCTTATTTTTTATTGATGCACAGTGAAAGCTTCATCCCTTTGTCTCATCCCTAGGAAAGACAAATGCCAGTCTCAGGTCAAGAAATCCTAGTCAGACTTTCTTTGCAGCGGATTCTATGTCATCTTCTGGAGCCAAGCCTTCTGAAAGAAAGCTCATAAGAAAACTCCGTTGACGAGGTCTGTCCCTTCTCCAGCTTCTTGTGGTCTTTCCCAGCCTTACCTTCTGCTGGGTACTTCACCATCAGACCAACATTGTGTTCATTCTCAGCCCTTCAGTCAGGAATTAGCGTTCGACCTTCTCTGAGTCCTTGTCACTTTTGGAGACTGTGACCCTGCTGATGCTTCTGCAACTTTCTTCTCTTCTTTGGGCTTGCGGACCACTGGTACCCACTGATCCGTGGGTGGAATAGGCACCATCCTTGACTTCTCTGGGAAGTTAGGCATCTTCCCATACATAGCCAACTACTAATAGACAAGTAGGTCAAGAACACGAAGTCAGAACTTGCAGGCCTTTTATTGTATACATCTATAGGCAAACTCGCCAAACAGATCAATGACTCCAGCTCCAAGCCGAAGGGACTTGTGAAGCTGCTACACTCATCAAAGATTTCGAAACTCGCCTCAAAACCGCATTACCGGTGCAAGTTTCTCCTCTTTGGTTGCGGGCCTTAGCTGGATTGGATCAGTGGGTGGAATCGAAGTGTAAATAGGAGTGTTATACTCAAAATCAGGTGGCCTTGGGAGCTCTTTAGTTATGTAACACAAGGAAAAAGCCTTGTTTGTAGGTTCTATTCCTGCAGGGGCTAATCCAATTCAGTGCTTATCGTAAGAGATGAAACTTTTTTGAATGCTTTCTCAAGCTGTTGGTCACTGATTCCCTAACTTGGTTTCGAAAAGCCAGCGCCCAAAGGTGCTCTATTGAGCCGGTCACCGTCTGGTAGAGTAGGAGCCAACAAAGGAAGTCATGGACTGATCGCTTGGAGCATTCAATTGCATGAGAAAGGTCGATCTCAATTGCTTAACACCATGTAATCGATCAATGTGAGGAAGCAGGGACCAGACCCGCAATAGGCATCTTCCATTCATCTCGATTTGGCTTTTTCAGTACCATATTTTGATCTCCAACGAAATAGTCTCACTTCTAACATTTCCTCGCCGAGGTGTTGTAAATGCGAGTTTACAAATGCCGTCGGTAGTCCTTTCCGCTCAGTCCTTCCTGCAGCAGTTAAGTGTGCTTTTATCAGTCAGTCCCGCTTGATCGAGTCGAGTCCAGTAAACTCCCTCCACTTATTATCCGTGGGGCCAGCGGTTTACAACTAACTTAAGGAAACTAAGACCTTCGCCTACTACTTTTCTAGCCGATCTCATCCCCTCTCCCGCATCATAGGTTGGTACAGAGGCGCATTCCCTTATGGCCCATTCGCTGGCAACTACTAGCTGACTCTTACATCCGACTCCTTAACTGGGTCGAGCTGCTTCCCGCTTTACTCTCCCACCTGGTAGAGCTAGCCAAGTCCCCTTCCTCTTCCACAGCAAGATCTCGTTCCATATATTCCTGGTCTCGTGAGCTTACTCTTCTTCTTTCGTCGACTTCGAAATCTCAAGAAGAAGAGCGCTTTCCTTTATCTTGCTAGTCTATCATTCCATCCAGTGATCGAAAGGGTTAGAAAAACCAAGGCCAAAAGAGCTTTATTCAAGCCGGTAACCGGTGAAAGAGTATGAACCCTTCATCACTACGGATCAGATACAAGAGGGAAAGGGTTTTAGCTCGATGGGACATTGATCTCAATCTGCCTCCACGGGAAGAAGTATAAGTTCCCGTTGAGGAGGCTCCCGAACCCAATATGGATGTGTACGGGGAAAGGAATCCAGGCCGCATTAAGGCGATTTTACAGGCCCAACTGAAAGAAAGAAAAAGGCGCTCAAAAAGAGAGCGCCATAAGGGGTCCTTGAAGAACTGGTCCAGGCCGAAATTTTCCGCCGGGGATTTTATTTTCTCGCTCGGATTTCGATTTCCGCAACCTGGACCAGTTTGTGGGCCAGGTGATCAGCCAGCATGCGCAGCGCTTTGATCCTGATAAATTGGAGAAAAAGCATGAATCTTTTTCCCGGCGGTTAACCCAGCTTAGGAAAGATGATAGCTCCATAAACTATCAGGCGAAAGGCAATATTGAACGCAATCTTCTCTTATTGTCCAAGAATGAAAAAGAAGCTTCTATCAATATCGTGTCGCCCCAGGGAACCCCCTCCTTCTAGTTAAGAAAGGTTGCGAGATGGGCTTTTTCTTCTTTTTTTTTTTCGGTATGCCGCTCCGCGAGCACGGAGCGAGAGAACCAAGTGGGCTGTGGTGATGTCAGAATTTGCACCTATTTGTATCTATTTAGTGATTAGTCCGCTAGTTTCTTTGATCCTACTCGGTCTTCCTTTTCCATTTGCTTCCAATAGTTCGACCTATCCAGAAAAATTGTCGGCCTACGAATGTGGTTTCGATCCTTTCGGTGATGCCAGAAGTCGTTTCGATATACGATTTTATCTTGTTTCCATTTTATTTATTATCCCTGATCCGGAAGTAACCTTTTTCTTTCCTTGGGCAGTACCTCCCAACAAGATTGATCTGTTTGGATTTTGGTCCATGATGGCCTTTTTATTGATTTTGACGATTGGATCTTTTTATGAATGGAAAAGGGGTGCTTCGGATCGGGAGTAATCACTAGTGATAGGGCAAAAATCGGGGGGAAGGACAAAGGAAAGAGCGATGCCTACATTAAATCAATTGATTCGTCATGGTAGAGAAGAAAAACGGCGCACGGACCGTACTCGAGCTTCGGATCAATGTCCCCAGAAGCAAGGAGTATGCCCGCGTGTTTCAACGAGAACACCGAAAAAACCTAATTCAGCTCTACGTAAGATAGCTAAAGTACGGTTGAGCAATCGACATGATATATTTGCTTATATTCCAGGCGAAGGTCATAATTCGCAGGAACATTCTATGGTCTTAATAAGAGGAGGCAGAGTGAAAGATTTGCCAGGTGTGAAATCCCATTGTATTCGAGGAGTCAAGGATTTGCTGGGAATTCCGGATCGAAGAAGAGGCAGATCAAAATATGGTGCAGAAAAACCCAAATCGAGATGAATGGAAGATGCCTCTGGAACTTGTTTTTCTCAGTCAGTCGAGGAAAGAACCATAACGTTACGCCCCAAAATAGAACTATACGGAGCCCTTCCGAATGACCTATAATGGAGTGTACTACACTAGCCAAGAAAGAGTGTAGTAGACTCCATTCGCCCGTGGAGGTGAGTGGAGGAAGAATCAAAAAATAGAAAGGTATTGCTTCTAATAGTTGCTCGTTCATAAATTCACTCGACCACTTGTTAGTCTTGCTACACTACACTACACGACACGAGTCTAGGGTGAATTTGAAGCAGACACGGTCAAGTGAAGTCGCCTTCACAAGTGATTCAACATACCATATTAAAATAATAAAAAGAGAAGGGTCTCGCCCAGGTGGCTTTCCCGAAAGGTAATGGCTTCAAACTCAAACAAAGAACGTTCTTCTCCAAGGCATGAGTCAAAGAAAATGCTGTATGTATCTAATGCAAGACCCATCGATAAGCTAAGGCTACGACATGAAGGAAGGCCAGAAGAACTACAGAACCACGCCCACCAGAGCTAAAGGGAGACCGAAGGGACTTGCGGAAAAAAACCGAAAGATAGGTAATCCATATGGTGAAAGATGAGAAAGACAGATTTCTTAAAACCGGAAGAAATCGAGTCCACCCACACAACGACCGACGGACTCGTGGTACTGAAAACCTCATTAGATGAGAAGGTAGTTGACTGGCAGACCCCTGAACGTACGTTAGCCAAAAGCCCCTATCAACTCAATCTGGAAAGGGAATAGACCGCCGTGAACTCCGGCGAAACACCCCGTACGACCTGCGGAAGGTGAAGGTCGCTGGCTTGCCCGTGGGCCGTGGTATCTGACGGGACATTGGCCTCCCTCCCGCTACGGCTCGCTGTACGTTCCTTTAGCTATAGGCGTGTCCAATCCGATAATAGTCCGTTCCACATAGTGCAAGGAAGCTCGGTGGGGTTTCATACGAGGGTCCTGCGTACTGTGCCATCGCCCAACCAGTACAGTACGGCCATCCCTGCTATGGTCAACAAGCTCTCTCCCCCATTGGTAGGCAGAAGACAGGGGTTTTGGAGGGAACTACTAAAGGTGTGTATAAGCCCTACATACTGTGTATGTTAGACTGTCCCTCCAGCTGAGCTTCGCTATGAACTAATAGACTGAAATTAGCATATAATGAAAGATGGATTATAAGTACTGTGAAACCAGTATCCCAATTGTTAAGTCAACCAAAAGGAAATCGGCACACATGAATAACTTTAATTAAAGACTTCCCTGGGAAACTCTACAATAATTGGTTTAATCGATCGGTCTGAGGTCTGTGCTCTGTCCACAAAATCCTTTAATGAGATAGATCGGTCCCTGGAATATGTCGTACTCTTCCTGTCCACAAATGACTGTCTTGAATTAGTTCCTATCTTTCTTGCCCTGTAGCAGCAAGAAGTACACATTCATGGATTTCTGTAATTCAATATGGCCTTCCTTTCGATCTCTTTTGAAGGTGCAAAATCTATAATAAATAGAAGTTGAATCTGCTTATGGTATTGGAATTTTTGAAAACATTGGCTCAATCCGTCTACATTCATCTCTGTTTTTTTAAAAAAAAAATGGATGTTTTCCTTCGGTCTCTGGTCTCCGGTCTTTCCATCCGTCCACGGCTATTTTATTGTTAATCCTGCCCTCGCCCTTTTGTTAGCAGCTCTTCGATCAACCCAGGAAAGGTGTCTCAGAGGCCATGTTTTATAATCCAAAAGGTAACTTTCATGGCTTGAATGGGTCAAGAAGTAGGACCCTTCAAAAGGATCGTTTTTTGGGCTTGATTTTTTTGAAGCGTAGTTTTCCACTCTATTTTCAACTATATATATAACAAGGAGTGGAGCTGGAGAGTCTCTCTCCCCGGCTAGGCTACTACGTTTTCTTGTTTGAAATTCCGGGTCTGGTCTTCATTGGTATTTGCTTTTTGCTTACCCACTACGTTTTTTTCTTTTTCGTTTTTCTCCCGCCCGATTGAGCTGTCTGAGGTCGATGGTGCATCCGGTAAGCTCTTTCGGTATTCATCTCCAAAGCTCGGTCAGATACTTCAGTCCTTCATTCATATTCCGTCTAAATATCTTCTTTTTTTTTTATGTTTATATTGCGAGTTTACAGCTCGAATGTTTTACTTTTCTTCCCCTCGCATGTGAAAAATGGGCGGTCTCCCCTAGACCTTATTCCGTCCAAGCTCTCATAGCATTCGTCTTTCTTCCTTCTCTGCTGCACATCTCTATTCTATTCTTTCTCTCGCTTTATAGAGATCTTGGCTTTCTGGTTTTTTGTTTGGTCAGGGGGAGAAATCGTTTAGGAAACCAAGCATGTAATAAGCGGAAATCCATACACATGAAAAGAGTTGTACACGAGTTTGGTAAAGCATTCACCTGTCGGTTGTACATCGAGCCGTCGGGAAACTCGAAACTAACCCGCAAGCGCCCCTCTTAGGTCGGCATTTGGCTTTGGCCTTGCTTGTTCGGCTGGCGGATGCAGTTCTTGCTCTTTATGAGGATGCGGATGCAGTATAGTACGAGAATGTATAAGCCAAGTTCGGTACACCAAGCCGTTACACAAATCTCTTTATTTCAAATAGGCTATCCCATATCAGCCGGTCAATCAACAAAGATCTGAAGAATGACCAGTTTTTTTTCCGGGAGAAAGGAAGGAAATTCCATTAGAACATATAACAAAGGCGTGAATGGGAAAATACGATACCACCAAGGCCTTCCAAAAGATTCTGACGGAAGAAAATCTGTCTTTCCTTTCGCTTTTGAATGATGGAAATAGAACGTCGAGACTTGCCTCTTGGCTACTTCAAAGAAGTGGAAAGAAGTGACCCGCAGAGGCTAGATCGTTTCACTTGTGCTTCTATAGAAAATAAAACTATTCTATAGCCTCCCCTTGGCGGGCACCGCACCCTTCGCTATGTTCTTAAACGAATGAGACAGCACTCGCTCAGATGTCCTCTCTTCCCTTCGACTTGTCTAGGCTTCATCCCCGAAAGATCAACTGGCGCAAGACAAGCACACTCGTCGGCAATCAAGATAGGAACCCATCGGTAAGGAAGATCTCCATCCATGCCCTTATCTTCTTCAAGCCAAGCCTTCCCTAAGCCTTAAAGGGGCTAAACTGACGAACCTACCTCTTTTCTTTCTACGAGCGCTGGAACTTGAGTACCGAAACTGAACTACTGGTTTTTCTTCGAGTGACGGCTCTCTTAGGTGACGCCTGCCCGCTACCTGTAATAAAATGGAATGCTCTCCCTCCTGCCCCAATACCGTTACTGGCTTTCTTCGGTTCCTTCTCTGCTTCGGGTGCAGGTTCAACTCCACTGAAATCTTAACTTACAGCTGTTCCTTCCTTCACTTACAGGTTTACCTAGAAGTCAAAGTCATGATCCCGTCCCTTCAACTATCAGTCCATTGACTAAGAAGTTGACCTGGAACAAAAACTTCACGGAAAGGAAAATAAACCTTCCCTTAAGCCGAAAGCGGCTAGAGCAAGATCTACTGAGTACCAGTACTGCCTTGCCCAAAGAAAGTGGAACCCTTGAAAGAGAGACGTAGGCCCGAAAGCAAGAGAAAGAAGGTTTCGTTTACCACTGGAACTGGAGTAGCGGAACTAGCACGACGAACAATGCTCGGCACTCTGTCAAGTGAGCCCCTCTCATTCTCTATAAGCCCTATAGTTGCCCTGTATAAGCTTCTTAGCTCAATACCCTTTCACCGCCTTCTCACGCTAATGAAAGCCCTTACAGAACAACTACTGCGAGAGCCTTCCCTTCATCACTCAAACCTTTACCCGAACGAAAGAAGGGTTGATTCACTGCCGGTCTATTCCACCAGCTGAAAGTCAGGAAAGAATGCAACAATCGAAGACTTAGACATTAGCCTTTTTAGGTTAGGAGGGAACTTTCAGACATTCAATCTTTTCATAAGTAAAGAAGGAAAATGAGGATTCAGTTGTTCAAGGTACCTTAGCCAACTAGAAAAAAAGGAATTGGATTGATCCTTGCTTGAACCACTTCAATAGCCTACGAGAGAAGTCAAGTAGTCCGCCCTAAAGGAACTTAGGCAAAGACACTAGGCAGGCGAATGGGGCCTATCTTCTGCACTGATCCTGATCCTTAGGGTAGTGATGAGGATGATCAGCAGTTAGGATTCCTTCCGGCTTGGAAACGAACAATGAGATGTACCGGAAGACTTTACTGATACCTTAGCTGACTAAGCGCCAATGGAATGGACCCCTTACTCTCGCTCTACGACTTCAAAGGCTGCAGACCGGGCATAGGCCAATGGGGCTAGACCTCCTGGACAGATAGGAAGGAATAGGCGGATTTCAAGGGGTACGATGGATCTCCACCCCAATCACTAGGCCCTCGATAGAACCGAAAGACAGAAAGAAAGGATGAAAAAAAGACGAAGGCGAGCAACCTTCTAAAGGGGCTGCGGGAGAAGGATTACAAGAATTGCTTAGGGAAAGCAGGTCCAAAAACTAACGGAAAAGCCGCTTACCCCACTAACACGCTACCGATACTACAAATAGAGACCTTACATCGATGGGTTCAATCACTGAAAGAAGAAAAAAAAGGATTCTTGCCATCACTGGAAAACAAATTGAGCTGTAGGCATCAAGGTAAGGGACCGAGATTATATACTGCTGCAGAAGCGGAATCGAAGGGGTTGGTTGAAAGGTAAGGATAGCATGATTGACTGGTTGCGGGTCTTTTGGATCATGGGCCACAGCTACTTGGGTAGAGACCGCTGAACATCATTTTGGCAGGCCGAGGCTATATGGGCTTAGGCCTTTTGATGGCTGTCATTTTCTGGGCTATTTGGATAAATTCAGATCCTTTCATGTAGAAGAGTCTTTGATGGGCTCGGATCCTTCCTTTTCATGATTTCATGTGAGGAGCCACCTTTGGCGGGCTTTGAATTTGGATAGATCCAGCGGGCCTTCTTGCATGGACTTGGGCCTGCTTTGATGATGGGTAGGCTTGTTGTGCTTTGGCCCTTCTGTGGGCTTTCATCGAAGAAAGCAGGCTTGACAGGCCCGGAGATAAATAGTATCGTAAAAAACTCTTACTTATGTAAGTATAATTAATAAGAATTGTAAATTGTTTACCTCTTTTAATTATGTTTAAAATCTCTATCCACAAATTTAAGATAAAGTAAAATCAAATAGAATGCCCCTACCCTATTTACATTTACCGGTATAAGATAAGATTCATGAAAAGAGTCAGACAACAGTCCCCCTTGTTAGTAGCTAGCTATTATTTGATAGTATATGAGTAGAACTGAAATTCTAAGCGCTCCTAGCTCAGAAACCACACAAAGACAAACACATGGAGGAACAGTCCAACTCATAAATCATAGACTAACCAAAGAAAGCACATGGGGATATGGGACGCGTGTCTAGTTCTCATTGGAAAGGAAGCAGCGGAATATTCCTTCTGTCTCCCGCCTGACACAGTTTGACACGCGGTGATACCTGATTGGCTCCAAATCTATAGTTGTAGAAAAAATATCAAGAGAACGAGCACGCGGGAAAAGCAAGCGTCTGATCAGATCAATCAAGAGATAGGGGTTCAGCCAAACATCTTTTTTCTAAGCTAGGACGGAGCTGTCGAGTGAGGATTGGCCGAGGGGAGTTCCATCATGTAGCTGGGTACAAATAAGCCAGTAAAAGACAAGTAGAAGCCAGTGAAAGAGGAGTAGGCAGGGTCCGACGAAGCCCGCGGGGTGACACATGGTTGTACTGGTCAGCTTTGGGCTGGAGATTGACGATTGACGCTTCGCTTGTGCGCTCTATTATTGCCCCCTATTCTTGAGGGGGTGATCGGGATTAAGCCGCGGGGCAAAACCGCGCAAAACAAAGGACTATTATTCGCTTCTTGGGGTGGGCCTTTCGTACTCAAATCCGTACGGGGAAAGGACAATTATTCAGCGCACTAATAAATCTAGTGGATGGGGTTCAATATTCATGAAAAGCCAGGTTTGAAATGATCCAATCCATGTTACGGAACCAAGACAACCTATCTTACTAATAATAAGAAAGGGTTAAGGGCCTCCAACGCCTATAAA